TTAAAAATAAGCTAAACTAAGCTTTTGGGTTCATACCCCAAATATAAAGGAATACCCTTTTTTTTAAAAAATTAATAAAGTGCCTGATAAAAGGATTATTCTGATAGGATAAATAAAGTAGTTTTCTACCTTTATTAAATATATATATATATATATATATATATAAATATATATTATAGAATTAAACTATCTCTAAAAATTTCAAAAATTATTGTGCATCTTACACTAAAATATATTTTCATAAAAAGAATTTATAATTCTTTAATAATTTTAATTTAAATTTATTTTATATTTTTTTAACAATTTTTAATTCAAATAAAATATTTTTTTTATTCATTTTATTTTTCAGAACACTAATTTCAATTTCTGCAAATTCTTGATTTGGTTGTTGAATTGGCCTTGAAATTAATTTATTAAGATTTATTCCATTAATTTCTAATTCTAATAATTTATTAGCATCAGAAGCATCTTTAAAATATTTTTTAACACAATCAATTGCATCAATTAATTTTTTATTTTTTATTTTATTTAATATTTTTTTTATAAAAAATTTTGAAATAAATAATTTAATCTCAATTATAATTAACTCTACTTTATTAATAAAAATAGGTTCTGTTCCTTTTCATTTTTGATTCCCTAATATTGTAGAAGGCTTATCTTGATTTAATTGTTTTATTTTAATAACATGACAAAAAATTACCCCCATAATTTTATTATCTTATTATTTTAATAAAAATTTTTTAATTTTAATTATAATCATAAATACCATAATTGGAGCTATTGGAGGATTAAATCAAACTTCTTTACGAAAATTAATAGCTTTTTCTTCTATTAATAATTTAGGATGAATGTTAGCAACTATCTTAATTAGAGAAAATTTATGAATATTTTATTTATTAATATATTCATTCTTAATTAGAATTATATGTATTTCATTTTATCTTTTAAATATATATTTTATTAATCAATTATTTTTATTAAATATAAATCCAATAATTAAAATTTCACTATTAATTAACTTTTTATCATTAGGAGGATTACCTCCTTTTATTGGATTTTTCCCAAAATGAATAATTATTAATTTTTTAATTATAAATAAAATTTACTTAATAACATTTATTTTTATTATAATAAGTTTAATTATATTATTTTTTTATATTCGTATTATTTACTCTTCTTTTATATTTAATTATTTAAAAATAAAATGATTTAAAATTTATATTAAAAATAACATTATTTTTTTTATTAATATATTATGTTTTATTTCATCATTAGGATTAATTTTTAGAACCTTTTTTTTTTATTAAGGTTTTAAGTTAAATTAAACTAATAATCTTCAAAATTATTTATAAAGAATATTTCTTTAAGCCTTAGTAAACTATTTTACTCCTTAAAATTTGCAATTTTATATCAATTTTGAATATAAGACTTTAATAAAAGAGAATTTTCTCGTAAATAAATTTACAATTTATCGCTTAATACTCAGCCATTTTATTTTTAGCGAAAATGACTTTATTCAACAAATCATAAAGATATTGGAACATTATATTTTATTTTTGGTGTTTGAGCTGGAATAGTAGGAACATCATTAAGTTTATTAATTCGAGCTGAATTAGGAAATCCTGGATCTTTAATTGGAGATGATCAAATTTATAACACAATTGTTACAGCTCATGCTTTTATTATAATTTTTTTTATAGTAATACCTATTATAATTGGAGGATTTGGAAACTGATTAGTTCCATTAATGTTAGGAGCACCAGATATAGCTTTTCCACGAATAAATAATATAAGATTTTGATTATTACCCCCTTCATTAACTCTTTTAATTTCAAGAAGAATTGTGGAAAATGGAGCAGGAACAGGATGAACAGTTTATCCTCCTTTATCATCTAATATTGCTCACGGAGGTAGATCTGTAGATTTAGCAATTTTTTCTCTTCATTTAGCAGGAATTTCATCAATTTTAGGAGCAATTAATTTTATTACCACTATTATTAATATACGAATAAATAATATATCATTTGATCAAATACCATTATTTGTTTGAGCTGTAGGAATTACAGCTTTACTTTTATTATTATCTTTACCAGTTTTAGCTGGTGCTATTACTATACTTTTAACAGATCGAAATTTAAATACCTCCTTCTTTGATCCTGCTGGTGGTGGAGATCCAATTCTTTATCAACATTTATTTTGATTTTTTGGTCACCCAGAAGTTTATATTTTAATTTTACCTGGATTTGGAATAATTTCACACATTATTGCTCAAGAAAGAGGAAAAAAAGAAACTTTCGGAGTATTAGGAATAATTTATGCCATAATAGCAATTGGTTTATTAGGATTTGTAGTTTGAGCACATCATATATTTACTGTAGGAATAGATATTGATACTCGAGCTTACTTTACATCAGCAACAATAATTATTGCTGTTCCTACCGGAATTAAAATTTTTAGATGATTAGCAACTCTTCATGGTACTCAAATTAATTATAGACCTTCAATATTATGAAGATTAGGATTTGTTTTTTTATTTACTGTAGGAGGATTAACAGGAGTAATTTTAGCTAATTCTTCTATTGATGTTACCTTACATGATACTTATTATGTTGTTGCTCATTTTCATTATGTTCTTTCTATAGGAGCTGTATTTGCTATTATAGGAGGATTTATTCATTGATACCCTTTATTTACAGGATTAACTTTAAATAATTATTTATTAAAAATTCAATTTATTATTATATTTATTGGAGTAAATTTAACATTTTTTCCACAACATTTTTTAGGATTAGCAGGAATACCTCGTCGTTATTCTGATTATCCAGATGCATATATTTCATGAAATATAATTTCTTCATTAGGATCATATATTTCCTTAATTGCAATTATATTAATATTAATTATTATTTGAGAATCTATAATTAATCAACGAACTATTTTATTTTCTTTAAATATATCTTCTTCTATTGAATGATATCAAAATTTTCCACCAGCAGAACATTCATATAATGAACTTCCTATTTTAAGTAATTTCTAATATGACAGATTATATGTAATGGATTTAAACCCCATTTATAAAGGAAATATCCTTTTTTTAGAAAATGGCAACATGATCAAATCTTAATTTACAAAATGGAGCTTCACCATTAATAGAACAAATTATTTTTTTTCACGATCATACTTTAATAATTTTAATTATAATTACTATTTTAGTAGGATATATTATATTAAATTTATTTTTTAATAAATATATTAATCGATTTTTATTAGAAGGTCAAATAATTGAATTAATTTGAACTATTCTTCCAGCTATTACATTAATTTTTATTGCTCTTCCATCTCTTCGGTTACTTTATTTATTAGATGAATTAAATAATCCATTAATTACTTTAAAATCTATTGGTCATCAATGATATTGAAGTTATGAATATTCAGATTTTAATAATATTGAATTTGATTCTTATATAATCCCCTCTAATGATTTAAATTCTGATAATTTTCGTTTATTAGATGTTGATAATCGTATTATTCTTCCAATAAAAAATCAAATTCGAATTTTAGTAACTGCTACAGATGTTATTCACTCATGAACTATCCCATCATTAGGGGTAAAAGTAGATGCTAACCCAGGACGTTTAAATCAAACTAACTTTTTTATTAATCGACCAGGAATTTTTTATGGGCAATGTTCAGAAATTTGTGGTGCAAATCATAGTTTTATACCTATTGTAATTGAAAGAATTCATATTAAAAATTTCATTAATTGAATTAATAATTATTAATTTTAACATTAGATGACTGAAAGCAAGTATTGGTCTCTTAAACCACTTTATAGTAAATATAGCAATTACTTCTAATGATTCTAATGATTAATTAATTTTTAAAGAATTAGTTAAAATCATAACATAAATATGTCAAATTTAAATTATTATAATAAATAATATTCTTTTATCCCACAAATAATACCAATTAACTGAATAATTTCATTATTTTTATTTATTTCTATTTTTATTTTATTTAATATTTTAAATTATTATATTTATAATCCTTCTAAAACTAACTTGAATTTCAAATTAATTAAATCAATTAATAATTATAACTGAAAATGATAACTAATTTATTTTCAATTTTTGATCCATCAACAAATTTATTTAATTTACCATTAAATTGACTAAGAACATTCATTGGATTAATATTTATTCCTTATACATTTTGATTAATTCCAAATCGACATTATATTTTTTGAAATTTTATTTTAAAAAATCTTCATAATGAATTTAAAACTTTATTAGGAAAAAATAGATTTAATGGATCAACATTTATTTTTATTTCAATGTTTTCATTTATTTTATTTAATAATTTTCTTGGATTATTTCCTTATATTTTTACAAGCACTAGTCATCTTACTTTATCATTATCTATCTCACTACCTTTATGATTAAGATTTATATTTTATGGATGAATTAATAATTCTCAACATATATTTGCTCATATAATTCCCCAAGGAACCCCTAATATTTTAATACCTTTTATAGTTTTAATTGAAACTATTAGAAATATTATTCGTCCTGGAACTTTAGCAGTACGATTAACTGCTAATATAATTGCTGGACATTTATTAATAACTTTATTAAGAGGTACTGGAAATAATTTTCCTTCTTATTTAATTTTTATTTTAATTATTATTCAAATTCTTCTTTTAATTTTAGAATCAGCTGTAGCAGTAATTCAATCTTATGTTATTGCTATTTTAAGAACTCTTTATTCTAGAGAAGTAAATTAATGTCAATAAATTCTAACCACCCCTATCATTTAGTTGATTATAGCCCATGACCTTTAACAGGAGCAATTGGAGTTTTAACTTTAGTTACAGGAATAATTAAATGATTTCATAATTTTAATATAAATTTACTTTTAATTGGATATATTATTACTTTATTAACCATATATCAATGATGACGAGATATTTGTCGTGAAGGAACTCTTCAAGGTAAACATACTATTTTAGTTTTAAAAGGTTTACGTTGAGGAATAATTCTTTTTATTATTTCTGAAGTATTTTTTTTTATCTCTTTTTTTTGAGCTTTTTTCCATAGAAGACTATCCCCTAATATTGAAATTGGAGCAATATGACCTCCTTTAAGTATTATCCCATTTAATCCTTTTCAAATTCCTTTATTAAATACTATTATTCTTATTACATCAGGAGTAACAGTAACATGAGCTCATCATGCACTTATAGAAAATAATTATTCTCAAACAACTCAAGGTCTTTTTATTACTGTATGTTTAGGAATTTACTTTACTATTCTTCAAGCTTATGAATATATAGAAGCTCCATTTACTATTGCTGATAGAGTTTATGGATCTACTTTTTTTATAGCAACAGGATTTCATGGATTACATGTTATTATTGGAACAATTTTTTTAAGAATTTGTTTAATTCGACATTTAAATAATCATTTTTCTAATAATCATCATTTTGGATTTGAAGCAGCAGCTTGATATTGACATTTTGTCGATGTTGTATGATTATTTCTTTATATTTCTATTTATTGATGAGGTAATTAATTATTTATATAATATATTTAGTATATTTGACTTCCAATCAAAAAGTTTAAAAATTATTTTAATATAAATAATTATTTTAATTTTTTATTTTTCTATTTTAATTATTATTATTTCTAATATTATAATATTTATTTCAATTATTCTTTCAAAAAAATCATTTATTGATCGAGAAAAATCTTCACCTTTTGAATGTGGATTTGACCCTAAATCATCAGCTCGAATTCCATTTTCTCTTCATTTTTTTTTAATTACAATAATTTTTTTAATTTTTGATGTAGAAATTGCTTTAATTTTCCCAATAATTATTTCTTTTAAATTAACAAATTTTTTTATTTGATCAATAACAACAATTTTTTTTATTATTATTCTTTTAATTGGTTTATACCATGAATGAAACCAAAATATACTTAATTGAACAAATTAAATATTTTTTATTCATATTAAATAAATAATTTATTAATTTATTAATGATAATATATATATATATAGGATTATAGTTTAATTTAAAACATTTGATTTGCATTCAAAAAAAATTGAATTTCAATTTATCTTAATAAATAAGAAGCAATTTTGCATTTAATTTCGACTTAAAAAGATGGATATAATTAATTATCCCTTATTTATTAATTGAAACCAAATAGAGGTATATCACTGTTAATGATAAAATTGAATCATATAATTCCAATTAAAAAATTTATTAAGAAATATAAAGATTAAAATTAAGCTGCTAACTTAATTTTTAGTGGTTAAATTCCATTAATATTTCTTATTTATTAGTTTATTAAAACATTACATTTTCATTGTAAAAATAAAAAATTTTTTTTATAAATAATATATTTAAAGATTATTATTAATCTCCCTAATATCTTCAATATTATACTCTTTTATAAGCTATTTAAATAAATTATAAATATTATTATTATTAAAATAATTATTATTCATAAAACAAATCTAAATAAATAAATTTTAAAACTATTTATTTGATAAAAATAATAAAAAATAGAATAATTTTTTAAAATATTAAAAATACCTTGACCTCTATATAATTCTCTTCAACCCATATCAATATTTTTTGTTAAATTTTGACCTAAATTTAAAATATAAAATCCTAACCCATAAGTAGATAAATTAGGTATAAATCATATATAACATAAAAAATATCTTAATTTATAAGTATTTAAAAATTTATTTATCGAATAAATTTTTATTCTTCTAACTAAATATCCCATTCAACCACCTAATAATCTAACATAAATTACTATTATTTTTAAATTTAAAGGTAAATAAATTATATAAGGATAAGAAAAAATTATTCAACTTAAAAAACTTCCTCTAATTACTCTTATAAATAATAATATAAATATTCTTTTTAATATAATATAATCCTCATCATATAAATTATAAATACTTAATAAATTATATTCATTAATTATTAAATATATAAATAAACGAATTGTATAATATATTGTTAAACCAGTAGAAATATAATATAAAAAAAAAATAAATATATTTAAATTTCTTAATCTAACTAATTCTAAAATTATATCTTTTGAATAAAATCCGGCTAAAAAAGGAATACCACATAAAGCTAAATTAGAAATATTTAAACATAAAGATGTTAAAGGAATATAAAAACTAATTCCACCTATATAACGAATATCCTGAATATCTCCTATTATATGAATAACTACCCCTGCACATATAAATAATAAAGCTTTAAATATAGCATGAGTTAATAAATGAAAAAATGCTAAATCAGCAAATCCTATTCTTAATACTCTTATTATTAAACCTAATTGTCTTAAAGTTGATAAAGCAATAATTTTTTTTAAATCAAATTCATAATTAGCTGAAATTCCAGCCATAAATATAGTTAATCCAGATAATAAAAGTAAAATTTTAATAAATAAAGTATCTAATAATAATATATTAAATCGAATTAATAAATAAACTCCAGCAGTTACTAAAGTAGAAGAATGAACTAAAGCTGAAACTGGAGTTGGAGCTGCTATAGCAGCAGGTAATCAAGAACTAAATGGAATTTGAGCTCTTTTTGTTATTGCAGCTATAATAATTATTATTCTAACTATTATTATTCTATAATCATTTTTCATAAATTCTAAATAAAAAATATAATTTCACCCACCATAATTTATTATTCAAGCAACTACTATTAAAATACAAACATCACCAATTCGATTAGATAAAGCCGTTAATATACCAGCATTATAAGATTTTATATTTTGATAATAAATTACTAAACAATAAGATACTAACCCTAAACCATCTCACCCTAAAAAAATTCTAATAATATTAGGACTAATAATTAATAAAATTATCGAAAATACAAATAATAATACTAAAATAATAAAACGATTTAAATTTAATTCTGATCTTATATATCTTTTTCTATAAAAAATAACTACAGATGAAATTAAAGAAACAAACATTATAAAAAATAAAGATATTCAATCAATTAATATTGAAAAAACTACTATTGTCGAATTAAAAGAAATAATTTCTCATTCAAAAAATATTACTATATTATTTATAATAAAATAAATTAAAAAAAAAAAATTCATTATTCTAAAAAAAAATAAAAAAAAAAATCTAATAAAACAAATAGAAAATTTATTAATAACTTAAAATGAAATTATTTTCATATTTTTGACACCACAAATCAATATTTTAATTAAATTATTTAAGTAAAATCAAATTATACTATAATCAACCTTTAAAATTAAAAAATTTAATGGAAGTCAATGTAATATTAATAATAAATATTCCCGAGACACACCTATATAAAATCTATACATCCCTAAATAATATTTACCATGTTGAGTATATGAATATAAATATAATCTATACCCAGCTCTAAAAAAAGAAATTAATATTAATATAATTATTGAAACTCAAGATCAACTTATTAATCTATTAATTAATCTAATTTCACCTATTAAATTAAGGGAAGGAGGTGCAGCTATATTTGAAGATATTAATAAAAATCATCATAATCTCATTGAAGGTATAAAATTTATTATTCCTTTATTAATAAATAATCTTCGTCTATGAAATCGCTCATAATTAATATTAGCTAAACAAAATATTCCTGAAGAACAAAGTCCATGACCAATTATTAATAAATAAGATCCTATTAAACCTCAATTATTTATTGTTATAATACCTCTAATAACAATTCTTATATGTGCTACAGATGAATAAGCAATTAAAGATTTAATATCAACTTGACAAAAACATTTTAAACTAATATAAAATCCCCCTATTAAACTAATAATTACTCAAATAATATTAAATTTAAGACCAATTTTTTGTAAAAAAATTATTACTCGTAATAATCCATATCCCCCTAATTTTAATATAATCGCAGCTAAAATTATAGAACCAGAAACTGGAGCTTCTACATGAGCTTTAGGTAATCATAAATGAACAAAATATATTGGTATTTTTACTAAAAAAGCTATAATTATAGATAAATATAATAAATAAATATTTGAATTAAAAAATTTTAAAAAATAAATTATAATATAATTTGTTTCTTCAAAAATAAAAAAAATTCCTAATAATAAAGGTAAAGAAACAAACAATGTGTAAAATAATAGATATATTCCTGCCTGAATCCGTTCAGGTTGATACCCTCAACCAATAATTAATAATAAAGTTGGAATTAATCTACCTTCAAAAAATAAATAAAATATAAATAAATTTATCACACTAAAAGTTATAATTAACATAATTAATAAAAAAATTACATTCATTAAAAAAAAATTAACATAAAAATTATTTTTTTTTAAATTTTCTCTTGCTATAATTATTAAAATACTAATTCAAATTCTTAATAAAATCAATCCATACGAAATTATATCATAAGAAAATATATAACTTAAATTACAAAAATTTATAATATTTAAAGTTATATTTATAAATATAAATATTATTATAAATAATATTATTTGAACCAATCAAAATATATTATTAATAAAACATAAAGGTATTATAAAAAAAAGAAAAAAAAAAATTTTTATCATTTTTTATTTATTTTATAATAATCTAAATCTTTGAAAATAATCATTTCCATGAGTTCGAATTATAGAAACTAAAATTGATAAACCTAAAGCACCTTCCCAAACAGTAAAAACTAAAAAAACTATTAATATATATATATCATAATCCACAAATCTTAATAATATTATAAAAAAAAAATAAATTCTTAAAACAATAAATTCTAATCTTAATAAAACAATTAATAAATGCTTATGTTTAGATACAAAAATTATATTTCCAATAATGAATATAATAATAATAACTCATATTCTTCTAATTATCATTAGATGTTTTTATAGTTTAAAAAAAAACATTGGTCTTGTAAATCAAAATTAAGAAATTTCTTTAAAAACTTCAAAGAAAAAGATTTTTCTTTATCTATAATCTCCAAAATTATTATTTTTATAAACTATTCTTTGAAATTTTAAAATTATTTTTATCTTCTTTATTAATTATATTTTCTTTTTTAATATTTTTTCTAAATCATCCTCTTTCAATAGGATTAATAATTCTTTTTCAAACTCTTTTAACATGTATTCTTTCAGGTATACTTATTAAAACTTATTGATTTTCTTATATTTTATTTTTAACTTTTTTAGGAGGATTATTAGTATTATTTATTTATGTATCTAGAATTGCATCTAATGAACTTTTTAATTTATCTTCAAAAATAATTTTATTTTTTTTAATTTTTTTATTATTTTCTATTTGTTTTAGAATTTTTTTTTTTAATCTAAAATGAATAAATTTAAGATTTAATATAGATATATTAAATTTTTTTAATTCATTTTTATTTTTTAATAATGAAAATAAAATTAACTTATCTAAACTTTATAATAACCAAACATTTTTAACAATAATAATATTAATTATTTATTTATTTATTACATTAGTAGCAGTAGTAAAAATTACTAATATTTTTTTTGGCCCTTTACGACCTTCTTCTATATAATATATATATATATATATATATATATATATATATATATATTATTTATCTAATGATAAAAAAATTTATTGCAATCCGAAAAACTCACCCAATTTTAAAAATTATTAATAATTCTTTAATTGATTTACCTTCCCCATCAAATATCTCATCTTGATGAAATTTTGGATCTTTACTTGCTTTATGCTTAATAATTCAAATTATTACAGGATTATTTTTAACAATATATTATACTGCAAATATTGAATTAGCTTTTTATAGAGTTAATTATATTTGTCGAAATGTTAATAATGGATGATTAATTCGAACTATCCATGCAAACGGGGCCTCTTTTTTTTTTATTTGTATTTATTTACATATTGGACGAGGAATTTATTATGAATCTTTTAATTTAAAATTAACTTGAATAATTGGAGTAATTATTTTATTTTTATTAATAGCAACAGCTTTTATAGGTTATGTTTTACCTTGAGGTCAAATATCATTTTGAGGAGCAACTGTAATTACAAATTTATTATCTGCTATTCCATATTTAGGTACTATATTAGTAAATTGAATTTGAGGGGGATTTGCTGTAGATAATGCTACTTTAACACGATTTTATACATTTCATTTCCTTTTACCATTTATTGTAGCTATAATAACAATAATTCATTTATTATTTCTTCATCAAACAGGATCTAATAATCCATTAGGGATTAATAGAAATTTAGATAAAATTCCTTTTCATCCTTATTTTACTTTTAAAGATTTAATTGGATTTATTTTAATATCTTTTTTATTAATTATATTAACTTTAACTAATCCTTATTTATTAGGAGATCCAGATAATTTTATTCCTGCTAATCCATTAGTTACTCCAGTTCACATTCAACCTGAATGATATTTTTTATTTGCTTATGCAATTCTTCGATCTATCCCTAATAAATTAGGAGGTGTTATTGCTTTAGTTATATCAATTTTAATTTTAATTATTTTACCATTTACTTTTAATAAAAAAATTCAAGGAATTCAATTTTATCCTTTAAATCAATTATTATTTTGAATTATAGTTACTACTGTAATTTTATTAACATGAATTGGAGCACGGCCTGTAGAAGATCCTTATATTATTACAGGACAATTATTAACTTTAATTTATTTTTCTTACTATATTATTAACCCAATTATTAGAAAATTATGAGATAATTTAATTTTTAATTAAAATTAATTAATTATTATTTTATATTATATTTAAAATTTAAAAAATAATTAATGAGCTTGTAATTAAAGCATTTGTTTTGAAAACTTAAGAAAGAATATAAATTCTATTAATTTATACTAAAATTAATTTATTATAAAAAAATTTTATAAGATATATAAAATAATAAAAAATTTAATGATACTGGTAAATATCTTTTTCAAGCTAAATATATTAATTTATCATAACGATAACGAGGTAATGTCCCACGAACTCAAAGAAATAAAAAAGAAATTAAACTTAATTTTAAATAAAAAAATAATGTTATATTATAACCCCCTAAAAAAATTAAAGTAAATAATAATCTTATAAATAAAATTCTTGAATATTCAGCTAAAAAAATTAAAGCAAATCCCCCTCTTCTATATTCAATATTAAACCCTGAAACTAATTCTCTTTCTCCTTCAGCAAAATCAAAAGGAGTTCGATTAGTTTCAGCTAAACTTGATGAAAATCAACATAAACTTAATGGAAATATAATAACTAAAAATCAAACAATAATTTGATAATCATAAAATTTTATTATATTAAAATCTATAATTATAACAATTCTAGATATTATAATTAAAGCTAATCTTACTTCATAAGAAATAGTTTGAGCTACAGCACGTAATCCCCCTAATAAAGCATAATTAGAATTAGAAGATCACCCTGCAATTATAACTATATATACCCCTATTCTTGTACAACTTAAAAAAAATAATACACCTAATCTAAATCTAATTATATTAAAATAATAAGGAATTAATATTCAAATAATTAAAGATAAAAAAAATCTAATAACAGGAGAAAAATAATATGAAAAATAATTAGAAAATCTTGGATAAGTTTGTTCTTTAGTAAATAATTTAATAGCATCCGAAAAAGGTTGTAAAATTCCCACTAATCCTAATTTATTTGGTCCTTTTCGAATTTGAATATATCCTAATACTTTTCGTTCTAATAAAGTTAAATAAGCAACTCCAATTAAAACTCCTAAAATTAAAATTAATACCCCAATTAAAATTATTAATAAATCTATACTTATTTTAAAAATCATTTACTATATATATAATAAATTATATATTTATGACTTCTAAAATCATCACATTTTTCTGTCAAAATAGTAATCTTTTACATTTATTAATTTCAAATATTTATTTAAATTTATTAATATTCAATTTTTATTAAAATTTATTTTAAATATTTAATCCTTTCGTACTAAAATATTTCATTTTTTTAAAGATAGAAACCAACCTGGCTTACCCCGGTTTGAACTCAGATCATGTAAGATTTTAATGATCGAACAGATCAAAAATTTAAGGTTTTGCACTTAATTTTTATTTTAATCCAACATCGAGGTCGCAAACTTTTTTTTTTATATGAACTAAAAAAAAAAATTACGCTGTTATCCCTAAGGTAATTTTTTCTTTTAATCAAAAATTTTGGATCAATTATTCAATTATTTTTGTAAATAATAAAAAAAAGTTTATTAAATTTTTTAATCACCCCAACTAAATAAATATTTAAATAAAATTTTTTTATTTATAAACTAATATTATTTATAATTTATAAAACTCTATAGGGTCTTCTCGTCTTTTAAAATTATTTTAACTTTTTAATTAAAAAATTAAATTCTATTTATAAATTAGAGACAGATTATATTTCATCCAATCTTTCATACAAGTCACCAATTAAGAGACTAATGATTATGCTACCTTTGTACAGTCAAATTACTGCAGCCCTTTAATTTTTATCAGTGGGCAGATTAGACTTTAAATTATTTTCAAAAAGACATGTTTTTGATAAACAAGTGAATATAATTTTTGCCGAATTCCTTTAATTCAATTTATTAATTTTTTTATTTTATTAATTTATTTATACTAATTTTATCATTATAACTAAATTTTTATTATTAAAATTTATTTATTTTATAAAAATTTAAATTTTTTATTTTAAATCTTTTTTTTAATTAAATTATTTATAAAAAATTATAATTTATAAACAATATAAATTTTAAAAATTTAAATATTAATTTTTAATTATTAATTATTATAATTATTTTAATTTAAAGCTTATCCCTTAAATTATTAAATTTAAAATTAAAAATATTTTAATTAATTAAATACTTTTATTATTAAATTTTAAATTAAATTTTTTTCTAAAAAAACTAGATATATTTAAAAACGATTAACATTTCATTTCAAATTAATTATTAAAAATATTTTTGAAATAATAACTTTTATAATTAATTCTCTCTTTTAAATTCGAGAAATTTATTTATTTATAAATTTTTATTAATAAACTCTGATACACAAGATACATAAACTTAATATTACTTTTTCAAAAATTAATATTTCAATTATTTCAAATTTTTTTCACAATACTATTTCACTATAAAATTATAATTTTTTCTTTATAAATACTTAAACCCCCATTTAATATTTATTTTAAAAATTTTTTTATTATTTTATTATATTATTAATTTTTTATTTTCAAATTAATTGTAAAATTTTCAATTTCTTTTCAATGTAAATGAAATACTTATTTTCAAGCTCTAATTTGTTCTTTCTAGAAACACTTTCCAGTATATCTACTTTGTTACGACTTATTTCAATTTATTAATGAAAGCGACGGGCAATATGTACATATTTTAATTTTTAATCATTTTTTTAAATTAAAAAAAAATTACATTTAAATCCACTTTCAATTAATTATTACAAATTAATATTCATTTAAATAAATTTATTGTAATCCATTATATTCTTAATTATAATCTGCATCTTGATCTGATTTAATTTTTATTAAAAATTTTAAAATATTATTTTTATTAAAAAATATTTTTATAACAACGATATACAAAATATTAAATTAAGTAAATTTATTCGTGGATTATCAATTATTAAACAGATTCCTCTAAATGAACTAAAATACCGCCAAATCATTTAAGTTTCAATAAATAATTATCTACTATTTTAGTATTTTTAATTTAAATTTTTAATAATAGGGTATCTAATCCTAGTTTATTTATAAATTTATTAAATCATATTTTTAATAAAATTTTTAATTAAATTAAAATTTCACTTAATAATTTAAAGTTTTTATTTTTATATTTATATTTATTAATTACTAATAAAATTTAACTTAATTTTTGTATAACCGCAACTGCTGGCACAAAATTTGTTATTAATTTTTATATTACTAAATCTTAATTACTTAAATTTTTAATGCTAATTACTACATAATAAATTATTTATTTTTTAAATAAATAAAAATTTATACTAAAATTTATATGTAAAATAAATTTATAATAAATTAATTAAAACCATAAATAATTTATTTATATATATATATAAATATAGAATTTTTTTTTTTTTTTTTTATATAAAAATATTTAATATAAATTATTAAATATTTAATATTTATTTTTTTTTCTTTTTTTAATAATATAATTAAAACCTATTTCAATATAATCAATTATAATTCATTTAAATAAAAATAAATTAATATAATTTAATATATAAATATAAATTTAATATAAATATATAAATATATAAATATATAAATATATAAATATATAAATATATAAATATATAAATATATAAATATATAAATATATAATATATAAATATATAAATATATAAATATATAAATATATAAATATATAAATATATAAACCATTGTTTATAATTTTTCATATAAATATTTA